ATGATCATGAGCAAACGCATAAATATACTCCTGAAAAAGAAACGGATATAGGAAGTGTTGTTGCCGAGATCTATCTTTTTCTAAATATCCTTGTAATTCTTCCATTTACATTTCTACTTGAGCCAGAGGCAGGAGGTTTTTCTTGGTTTATCAAATGATACATACATAGTGCAATATGGTCAGAACAGGGTATTATGTATTGTATTATGTATATAGTATAGTAAGAAAAAAATATATACCCCGGAAAAGAAAGAGGGAGTCCAATCAACAGATCTTTTTACCTTCCTTTTCTATCCAATTGGTTTATGTTCGTTATAATTACAACAGGAGAAAAAATCCTTTATTTTTGCAACCCAATCGCTCTTTTGACTTTGGAATAAATTCTCTTTATCAATATACTGTTTCTTCTACACATCCGTCTACAATCCATAATAAAGAATAATTAGGATTCTGAAAAAAAAAAAAGAAAAAATCAATGGTTCACTCACAGAAGAACCCACTCTTTCCCGCATTAGGCACTAATTCATTTTTAACGTCTAATTAGATCGGGTAATCATTCCAATTAAGAACATAAGCTCGTTGCTTTTTATTTTACCAGAATTGGAGCCATAGAGCTCTATCCATTTATTCACTAGACCCAACTGTAAATGTGAATTTCTTTTGTCCCCTTCCAAAAATCAAAACAATCTTTTGGAACTGTAACGATCCGATAAGGATAAACTCAAAGTTCTACTTTAACTTTGACTTTCATTTCAAATTAAATAAATTAATAAAATCGAAAATCTAATAAAATAATAAATTGATTTTATTACGACATGCTGTTTTTTCCATTCATTACCCTTGAGGATCAGTCGTGGTCTTATAGACTATACCAATAGTCTGGACGAATTCGTTGCTTCATCCAAATGTGTAAAAGATCATAGTCGCACTTAAAAGCCGAGTACTCTACCGTTGAGTTAGCAACCCGGATAAATAGGATATGTAGATATGATCGAAATATAAAAATCAATTGAATTGCACTGCACGACCCTATCAAAACATTGAACTAGCAACACATCGAAAAGAAAGATTTTATGATCAATTAGAAACACAAAATACCAAAATTAGCAGATCGGATTAAAAATATTCCTAATCAAAATGTAAAAATTATGACAGACCACCCATTTTTTATCAAATTCTTTTTTTATTTTCCCTAAGAAAATACATCTTGTATGAGAATAAATGCAGCAAGGCAAACCCCTCATTTGAGTGAAGGAAACAAAAAAACCAATATGGGGTGGGGATAAACAGCCCTATTTATCTACGATCGAATTATATTTGTTCGATACACCATTGTCAATATAAAAGCAATGTTGAGAAAGTAAATCAAGTAAATAAAATAAAGACTTGTGTTGGATTGGCACAACTAAGAAATTGGAATGGAAAAAATTAAGGAAAAGGTAAATAAAAAATCCCCGGTTTATTCAATCAATAAAAGTACGATAAGCAAGCTTAACCCCTTGTTTGTTGTTAAATTCAATTCCCCCACCAAAATATGAATAAAGTAAGAAAAAGTAAAATGGTGTGTAAATAGAAATAATTACACAAGGATAGATACTAGTTACCTTTCCCTACTTTATTTTATTTATTTAATAATTTTGTTTTTTCCTTTAATTAACTCGAAGTTCTTTCTTTAAAGAATTCTGCCTTCCTTAAAATATCATAAACAGTTCCTGTAGGTTGAGCACCTTTTTCAAGGAAATATAGAATAGCAGGAACATTTAAATAAGTTTGATTCTTTATCGGATCGTAAAAACCTACTTTTCGAAGATCTCTTCCTTCTCTTCGGAATCGAACATCAATTGCAACGATTCGATAGATGGCTCATTGGGATAGATGTAAATAAACAATGCCCCCCCTAGAAACGTATAGGAGGTTTTTTCCTCATACGGCTCGAGAAAAATGATTCTAATTTCTGTATATAATAGCAAGTGGATCCATAAAATCATGAATTTTACTATGATTTGAATTGAGTACTTTTTTCTTCTTCCTTACAGAAAAGGGAAGAAATCTCATTCATACTCATAACTCAAGTTGGGTAATTATGACAAGAAAATCCTTAGACATTTATTGAGCCGTCTCTAAACTCTTTTGTTTGTCTCATTTCGAATCTATTTTTATTCCTCAGTCTGATCCAATTGTTGAGACAATTGAAAATAGTGTTTCCTTGTTTCGGAATCCTTTATCCTTGCTTTGTGAAATCATTGGGTTTAGACATTACCTCGGGGATCCTTATTCCTTTCAAAATGGCAGCAACATACCTTTTTTTGTTATTTCTTTCTATATAAATAGAATACGAATGATTGATTCCCTTGTGATACACTTTTCATCGAAATAGTTTTACCAAAAATTTGACTTTTCAAACTTGTTCTGAATTTGAACCTTTCGATTTAGAATTTATATATAGTGAGGATATACTTACAGAGTTGGTCTAACTTATTGATTTTCACTAACCCTAGATTCTTTCCCTTGAAAAATGAATCAATCCCTTCTTCTCGAGCTTCATCATGTACTATTTACTTATAACCCAACACAAATTAGGTTCCGGGCAGAACAGAACAAACTATGTCGAGCCAAGAGCATCTTCATTACTATAGAAGATGGCGGATGTAAAAATCCACAGCCGACCATGTCCTTCAAGTCGCACGTTGCTTTCTACCACATCGTTTCAAACGAAGTTTTACCATAACATTCCTCTAATTGAAATTTCAAAGCGGTATGGAATTGATTCAATATAAAATCATGAATAGTCATTGGTTCAACCGGTATATAATATTTCTATCTACGGATAAATAAGTATTTATCCGGATAAGGGTCAGCAAGGATCAAATTTATTTAATTTAACCCCATATTCTATCATATGAATTGAATGAAAATAAAGATATTCAATTTTACCCACATTTGACACTTGATTCCGTTTGTGAGAAACCAAACGAATTCTCAGATATGATTCTTAGAACCATTCTGAAAATTAATAAGAAAAGATTTTTCCCTTTAACAAATTATTGTTTCATGTGGAATGCAGTGTGATCCCATCTTTCGTTTCATGAAAAACGATCTGGGACGGAAGGATTCGAACCTCCGAATAACGGGACCAAAACCCGCTGCCTTACCGCTTGGCCACGCCCCATTTTGATTTCTATTCGATATTAATCAACACTAATATTGGTATTGGTTATTCGTCAATCCCAACCCAAATACACAAAAACATATGGGATATTTTGTTGCTAGGATTCAAGACATGTAGATATAGAATCAAAAAAATTCATTGATCATTACATAGAATTCAATTAAGATATTGTATGAAAGTTGAATTCCTTATATTCTCATTTTAGAATGATAATGGGGGGGTTTATTTGGGAAAGTCCGAACCGAAGAAAAAGAAGGATTTCTTGATCTGCCTTTTTCATTTTTCCCTTATAAAAATAACTCAAAATTATCTAATCCACAAGAACAAAATGCTTGTTATGCTTAATATCTTTAGTTTAATCGGTATCTGTCTTAATTCTGTCCTTTATTCGAGTAGTTTTTTCTTCGCCAAATTGCCCGAAGCTTATGCCATTTTCAATCCAATTGTAGATGTTATGCCTGTCATACCTGTACTCTTTTTTCTCTTAGCCTTTGTTTGGCAAGCCGCTGTAAGTTTTCGATGAAATCTTTAATACTCTGCTAAATTGATGATGTATTCGATAAAAAAATTCTAAAAATTGATAAGATCAGATAAGTCTTACATTACGAACCCTCGATTCCAAAATCGAAATTCTTGTATATTGAATGAATAACCGCAGCGATGAATTTGGATCAGCCTTTTCCCCGTTCTGACCTTCCAGTGAGTATGGACTATTAGGTACTCCACAATACCTAATTATTGATATGACAAGAAATTTCGGGTAACGAATGAATCAAAATCTTATTACAAATAAATTCGTTAAAATAAAATGACTTTTCAAGAAAAGACTTCATTTTATTTTTAATTTTTTGGGGTGTCAAAACAAAAAAATGGTGTATGTGGTAAAAAATAGGCAATCTATTCCCCTTTTTCAAAAAAAAAAAAATGATCTTGGAGATTGTGTAATGCTTACTCTCAAACTCTTTGTTTACACAGTAGTGATATTCTTTGTTTCCCTTTTTATCTTTGGATTCTTATCTAATGATCCAGGACGCAATCCTGGACGTGAGGAATAAAAAATTTCTAGTTTTTTTTTCTTTTTCAAAATTAATTCTTAATAATCTTATTTGTTTCATACATTTAACTATGATAAAATAAAGGGATGAGAATCTTTTCGAATTCGAAAGTGATCAGAGAAAGCGGAAAGAGAGGGATTCGAACCCTCGGTACAAATAATTCGTACAACGGATTAGCAATCCGCCGCTTTAGTCCACTCAGCCATCTCTCCTAATTCCAAATTGAAAATTTGTTATGTGATGTAACACGTGAAATAAAGATTGATAAAAATCCACCTTCTTCTCTTTATTTTCTTTTTTCATTTTATTTTTATTTATTTAATCTTATTTAACTTTATTATTATTATTTATTTTATTATATTATTCTATTTTAATAAATAAAAATATTATTATATTATTAAAATAGAAATTAGAAATATTCTAAAATATTCTAATAAATAATAGAAATTTTTGAAATAGTTATTAAAATTTAAACTTAAACAAAGTATTTAATATTTAGATAAAATAATTTAAATAAAATAAAACTAAAGGTATATATTTATACTAAGAGGTATATATTTATTATAGTATAAATATATTATGTATAATAAAATATGTATAAGAAAAATAAGAAAAAGATAGAAAAAAGCAATTGATCAGGAATTCAATATAGATAATGACTCAAAACGAATCTCCTCAATAGAAAGAATATCTTAGTTCTTTGATTTTATACGAAAGGTTTATTCTCCCGGCCTGATCTGCTTAAGTACTGGCCGGGACATTTCTTCTTTTATTCC